CATTCGGCTCCTTTATGGAAGATGTATAAATTCCAAAACGTGACTGAAAAAATTTGTCCCATAACATCTATGTCAGCTTTTCTGTCTGAATGCATTCAAAACAACTTGCTTTCTAGATGATCCCTCTAGAAAGGGAAGAGGATTATAACAATCTTTCTAGTTACTTCGTTCTCTATTTCTATTTGAGAGAATCCTAAGGAAAAGCATTTTCTTTCTACCGAGCTAAAACAATATAAAATAGAATATGAATATGTTGATGTCTCTAGTAAACCAAAGCCATCATTTAATAGCTATTTTGTTTCAATCTCTCTTTTATAAATCCAAAATTGAAGATTTAGTTACGATTAGAAAAAAATTCACCTTTCTATCTTCATCCATAGATTCCTTACTTATACTCATTCAACTGGAAGTATTGATCCAATTTTTCAAAAATTATGTTTCGTAATTTCATAATCCGATCTTTCAACTCATAATGGACTCTTGGATAAAAATCACGAGAATGTATATTTTTCCTCGAATCTGTCGTTGAGAGGTAAAGGATTTAATCCTTTTAAGAAATACAGTTTTTCATCGGAATAGGAATCAAACCGAAGGACCCCTTAACTATAATAAGGGGTGAATAGAACGAATCACACTTTTACCACTAAACTATACCCGCTATAATGCGATTATTGTATATAAATAGACCTTTTGTCGAACAAAGCAAAAAAGCATAATCAAGAAATAATCATGAGAATTAGGTGTTTCGTCAGGGAACTTAACGAGATTAAGAGGGGCTCATTTAAATAACAAGTTCGATCTTGTCTGTTGATGGAGGAGTTTTGGCAAATAAATACGGCTCAACAAAATCACCTAAGTTATAACATAAAAAAAGAATCCATAGCCATAAGTTCGGTTTTTATTCGAATCTAGTATTATATTAAAATGAAAGTAAAGAATAAAATAATAAGATAAGAAATAATACTTTGATTCCAGAATGGAAATAAAACAGCCCTTACTTTTGGGTGTTGTTGCTTCAATAACAAGAATTTTTGTTTCAAATCATTTTATCTATGATTATGATTCATTGAAACAAAACAAAAAGGCCCGGCTAGGTACTGACCCGGCCAGGCCGTGAGAAGAAAAATGGCCCTTTCGGACGAAATCAAAGAAGTATTCTTTCTTTTTATATTGGAAATATTTCTTTTTCTTTCGAGTCCTTATTTGATATTGCTGATAAAAGTTTTATATATCTATATAATAAAGAGAGAAGATCTAAAGAAATACCTTTTTTTAATCCTTACTTTATGTGTAATGTAATATAGCTTTTTCAATTGGGAGAGATGGCTGAGTGGACTAAAGCGTCGGATTGCTAATCCGTTGTACGAATTATTCGTACCGAGGGTTCGAATCCCTCTCTTTCCGCTTCCGTTGATGACTTGATTTGATATTTTATTTATCTTTCGCATTTATCAAACTCTTGTGATTTTTTCCTAGTTAAAGGTGTGGAATAGATAAAATCCTAAGAAAATTTCAAAATCAAACAAGGAAACCCTTTTTCTATTTTTTTAGTCTTCACGTCCAGGATTACGTCCTGGATCGTTTGATAGGAATCCGAAGATGAAGAGAGAAACAAAGAATATCACTACTGTGTAAACGAAGAGTTTGAGAGTAAGCATTACACAATCTCCAAGATCATTTTTGGGGAAAAAGAGAATAGATTCTCCGTTTTTATTTTATACCACATCTTCTATTTTGACACCAAGATAATGAAAATGAGGTGGTTTCTAGAAATAAAAAAAAAAATTCAGAAATGCATTTGTATTTGTAATATAAAGTCTTTCATTACCAAAATTTTCTTATATAATTGTGGGGGAAACCATATAGGGTCTTGCGCTAGAAAAGAGTCAGAACGAGCTGATCCAGATTTCTCGTGGATAGCCACGAATTTTCATATTTGACTCGAGGATTCATACCGCAAGACTTATCTGATTTTATTAATTGTTAGCTTTTTTTTGAGAAAAATCAGGAATTTTTCTAGGACAGTATTATAGTAACGATCTCATCGAAAACTTACAGCAGCTTGCCAAACAAAGGCTAAGAGAAAAAAGAACAGGGGTATGACTGGCATAACATCTACAATTGGATTTAAAAAGGCGTAGGCCTCGGGTAATTTAGCGAAGAAAAAACTACTCGAATAAGGGGCGGAGTTAAGACAGATACTGATCAAACTAAGAATATTAAGCATAACAAGGGTTTTGTTCTTGGAGATAATTGCATTTTGATTGAGTTATTGATATAAGGGAAAAATGAAAAAAGTAAAGTAGACAAAAAAATCCTTTTTATTCTTTAAACCCACCCAACCAAAAATCTTTCAATTCTCAAAAGAGAATAAAAGAAATCAAATCATACTTTCATACAATATACTATCTTAATGAAATTATATGTAATGATCAATAAATTTAATTTCCTTCTATAATTTATACACATCTCAAAATCCTATTAAAAATCGAATCTATTCGATTGATATTTGGACTAGAATTGACGAACAACCAAGACCAATATTAGTGTTTATTAATGCAGAATAGAAGTTGAAATGGGGCGTAGCCAAGTGGTAAGGCAACGGGTTTTGGTCCCGCTATTCGGAGGTTCGAATCCTTCCGTCCCAGAGTATACGCATTCTAATTAGAAATTATATCGAAATGCAGATTGCTTTTTTGAATAATCTTCTGTTTATGAGTGTAATATTGGATAGAGTATTCTTTTTTCTCATTTTGTAATTCTGAATCATATCTTTTTACAAATGGAATCCGGACGGGCTTTTCCGCATATGATTGTACCCCTCCCTCACTTCATATTCAAGTAAGTTAATTAATTAGAAAATAGAAAAACCATAATAGATCTATTTGAATTTTCAATGATGTATTCTAAATCAAAATACGAAAGAAAACCCTCCATATTCCAAAATTTCCCTTTTCTATTTCCTAAATTAGCCCAATTATTAATTCAGGGGTTTCTTGATACTAATTGAATTAAAATTCAATCAAATGGTATTAAGTTAGGATGAAATAAAAAAAAAAAATAGGAACAGCGACATAAGTAATCTGAAGCTCTTTGTCTTTATGCCGAGACTACCTCGCCTAGCATCCCGTAAAGGAGGATTCTTTTTTGATTTATTATAGAATTGGGGGAGTAGATAAGTAATGGAGGGTATAAATTCTATTATCCGTATCTATTCGAATCTCAGATCAAGTAAATTACATATGTAACAAATGTAGTTTACTTGAACCCCCTCTTTTTTAAGCATTCCGTCTTTGGATATAATATGATGAGAAAAATGGTCAATCTCTGTAACAAGCGAAGTAGGGGGGGGGGGGGAGATTTATACATGTTTCTAGTCACTTTATTTTATGGAAAAATCGTCGAATCATAAATAAAATACGTAGACTAAATGCTTATCTTATCCTTTGAATAGGATTTATCGATTGAAAGAATAAGGACCTAAATCTTCTCTTTCTTACATACCATACCCGTTTTTTTATCTACTCTACAAAAAAAAGAAACGGGATTTATTTCGAATATGATGATCAAATGCGATATTTACTGTAAAATATTATTCAAATAATGATGGCGACGTAAGAATTTTTTTTTTTTTTTTTTCAATTCCATATTTTTAATGATTTCTTATTTATAAGTTTTCGGTACTTGACGAAGTGTGAGGTTGGTGAATCTATCCTGTTGGGTGAGTCACTCAAAGATTCAGATTCAAAAAGAGTCCATTTTCCCGTGTTATTCAAAAAAGTTGTGGATTCATATACTAAAAAAATATGAGATTTTAGTTCAATTCTTGTTGATACTTCTTCAGAAAAAGAAAAATACATCTATATATGAATTATAAATTACTATGTATTGACTGAACCAATGACTATTCATGATTCTATAATTGAATCAATTACATACTGATTCCAAATTCGAGGAATGTTATGGTAAAACTTCGTTTGAAACGATGTGGTAGAAAGCAACGTGCGACTTGAAGGACATAATTGGCTGTGGATTCTTTCATCCACCATTTTATAGAGTAATAAAGGTGCTCTCGATTCGACATCCTTTGTTCTGTTTTTCTGTTTCACCCCCTATTTGTTGGGTTGTAATAGAAATAGTACATCATGGAGCTCGAGTAAAAATTATTGATTAATTTATCAGGGGCAAGGATCTAGGGTTAGTGCCAATCAATAAGTTGGAACAACTTCGTAAAGTATATCTTCAATATAGAAATCAAAAGACTCCAATTCATAACGTAAAGTTTGTTTTGTTGGAGTTGGTTAAAGTAAAATTCTTTTGATCAAAAGTGTAGCGCACAGGAATTAATCGCTCTATTCTATGATTCTTTCATAGAAAAAAAGAAATCACAAAAAGGGTATGTTGCTACCATTTTGAAACGATTAAGGATTCCCGAAGTAATGTCTAAACCCAATGATTCAAAGTAAAGATAAAGAAAGGATCCTGGAACAAGGAAATACCCTTTGGAATTGTCTCAACAATTAGATCAGAATGAAAAATCAACAATCAAAATAGATTCTAAACGAGACAAAAAAGGAGTTCGAGACCACTCAATAAATGAAATGCCCGAGGATTTTCTTTGAGCTATTTGAGAGTTATCCAACTTGAGTTATGAGTACGAATGATTTTTCTTTTTTTCCCGAAAAAACTGAAATAAAAGTCTAATTGATTTGATGATTTTATGTTCTATATAGACATAAATCATTTTTCTCGAGCCGTACGAAGAGAAAACTTCTTATACGTTTCTAGGGGGGGTTGTTCATCTACATCTATCCCGATGAGCCACCTATCAAATCGTTGCAATTGATGTTCGATCCCGAAGAGAGGGAAGAGATCTTCGTAAAATGGGTTTTTATGATCCGATAAAGAATCAAACTTATTTAAATGTTCCTGCTATTCTATATTTCCTTGAAAAGGGTGCTCAACCTACAGGAACTGTTCATGATATTTTAAAGAAAGCG